AAAGACAAAATCTGTTCTTCCTCCGTAAAAAATGTTTCCAATAATTCCGAATCTAATCTTTTCAAAAAAGCGCGTACAGTACTTTTGTGTTTACGAGCCAAAGTTTTAACACAAGAAAGTCGAAGTATATATTTTATTCGATACAAACTCTTTTTTTTTGAGGATCCACTGTAATAATGAGAAAGATTACCGCATATGCGTACAAATCGGTCGATAATATCAGAATCGCACGAATCAGCCCAGGTCGGCTTACTAATGGGATGTCCTAATACATTACAAAATTTCGATTTTGCCAATGATCCAATCAGAGGAATAATTGGAACTATTGTATCGAGTTTCTTCATAGCATTATCTATTATAAATGACTTTTCCAACATTTGATTCCGTACCACTGAAGGATTTAGTCGCACGTTTGAAAGATAGCCCCAAAAGTTGAGAGAATGCTTGGATAATTGGTTTATATAAACCCTTTCCGGTTGAGACCACGCATAAAAATGACATTGACATAAATTGACAAGGTAATATTTCCATTTATTCATCAGAAGAGGTGTATCTTTTGAAACCAAAATGGATTTTCCTTGATATCTAACATAATGCATGAAAGGATCTTTCAATAACCATAGGATGACCTGAAAATCATTAGCAAAGACTTTTGCAAGATGGTCTATTTTTCCATAGAAATACATTCGTTCAAAAAGAATCCGAGAGGATGTTGGTCGTAAATGAGAAGATTGGTTACGAAGAAAAAGAAAGATGGATTCGTATTCACATACATGAGAATTATATAGGAACAAGAAAAATCTTGGGTTACTCTTTGAAAAAATGGAAATAGATCTCTTTGGAGTAATAAGACTGTTCCAATTACAATACTCGTGGAGAAAGAGCCGTAATAAATGCAAAGAAGAGGCATCTTTTGCCCAGTAGCGAAGAATTTGAACCAAGATTTCCAGATGGATGGGGTAGGGTATTAGTACAGCTGACACATAATTTAAATGTGAGAATTTGTCCTCTAAAAAAAGAAATATTGAATGAATTGATCGTAAATTATGAAATTTTACTATTTCTGACCTTTCTAAAGAAGATACTAATCGTAGGGGAAATGGGATTTCCACAATAACTGCAAGTCCCTCTGATATCATTTGAGAATACAAATTATTGTTGTATCTAAAAAATGAATTTTGGTTAGAATCATTAACAGAAATAATCAAATGATTCTGTTGATACATTCGAGGAATTAAACATTTTACAATTAGTAAACTAGATTTATTGTCATAACCTAAATTTTCCAACAAAATAGATCTATTTAAACGATGATCATGAACAAGTGCATAAATATACTCCCGAAAGATAAGTGGGTATAGGAAGTCATGTTGCCGAGATTTATCTAGTTTAAAATATCTTTGAAATTCTTCCATTTGAAATTAGATTTGAACCAAAGGTAGGGGGTTTATTTTATTTGGTTATCAAAGAATACATTTATTTTATTGGGTTATCAAATGATACATAGTACGATACAGTAAAAACAAGGTATTATAGTAAGAATAGTAAGAAAAGAATAGATACCTCGGAAACAGGTTAAATTCATCAACGGATTCTCTATCTTCTCTTTTTCCATCTAATTGGTTTATGTTCCTTATTTATGTTCCTTTATAGGATAACAAGATAATTAGAAATCCTTTATTTTTTCAAGCCAATCGCTCTTTTGATTTTGGAAAAAAAAAAATCTCTTTATCAATATGCCACTTCTTCTACACATTCATCTCCACCCCATAATGGAGAATAGCTAATAATTAGGACTCGTTAAAAAAAAAATAGAAAATCCACTTATGGGAAAAGACTTTCCCGCATCAGGCACTAATAAATTTTTAACGTCTAATTAGATCGGGAAATCAAGCATTCAAATTAAGAACAGAAGCTCGTTGCTTTTTTTGTTTCCTTATTCCTTATAATAATATTGGGGCCACGGGGCTCTATCCATTTATTTACTCGACCAAATTTTGAATTTCTTTTGTTCCGCGCCAAGAATTCAAATAAGGTTTTGGACCGATCGGGTAAGAATGAAATATTCTCAGAATTCTCCACTGATACGACATGCTATTTTTTCCATTCATTCCTTTCAGGATCAGTCGTGGTCTTACAAACTCTACCGACGGTATGGATGAATCATTTGCTTCATACAAATGTGTAAAAGATGCTAGCCGCACTTAAAAGCCGAATACTCTACCGTTGAGTTAGCAACCCAAATAAAATAATATAAAATAATTAGGATGTGTAGATACAATCGGAATCAAATAAATAAAGAGATTGAATTGCACGACACAATCAAAACATTAAATTAGCAAGAAATAAAATTATATATTTTTTATATTTATATATTTTTTCAATCAAAAAGACTTCTTGGATCACAGCAAACTCAAGAAACCCATCATTTGAATGAAGTAAAAAACCAAACCTATGGAACGGAGATAAATAGATCCATTTCCCCACGATCAGATTATATTTGTTTGATATACTGTTGTCAATATGAATGTTGACAAAAAAATACAATGAAGAAAACAAAAGAATAAATTAATTCAATTTAAATAGAAAAAAATAAAACTAAATATAATACAAACTAAAGGCTTATGTTGGATTGGTACTACATAGATAATTTACATAGATACAAAAAAAGAGTGTAGGGTGGAAAAATAAATTAAGGAAAAGGAAGAAGTAGGAAAAAATATCGAGTTTATTCAATCAATAATCAATATAAGTAGACTAAGAAAGCTTAACCCCCTGTTTTTTTATTTGTTAATAGTAATGGAGTTATAACGAAAAGAACCGAAAGTGATGTCAAAATTTTATTTTAGAATAGATATATTATTTTTATCTTATTTCTAATTCTAGACCCAATTCCTTCATTTATTCATTTGATGTCTTTTTTCTATCCATTTTATATCAATCTTATTTCAATTTATATCAATAAAAGTATATCAATAAAATTTATTTTTGTAGTTATATAACACGACATTTTATGGTAGAAATAAAAAATAGGTATGAATAAATAGGTATGAATAGAGTAAGATATAAATAAATAGAGTAATTAGGGGGGGAGTAGTAGAGAAAAGGTTATACAAAGTTATAGACAAGTCACTCACACCCTCTTTTTTTTTTATTTCATTAATTTCGTTTGGTTAAGGCAAAGTTCCGTAAAAACCCCTGCCTTCTTTAAAATATCATGAACAGTTCCTGTAGGTTGAGCACCTTTTTCAAGGAAATATAAAATAGTAGAAACATTTAAATAGGTCTGATTCTTTATCGGATCATAAAAACCAACTTTCCGAAGATCTCTTCCTTCTCTTCGGGATCGAACATCAATTGCAACGATTCGATAAATGGCCCATTGGGATAGGTGTAGATAAACAATACCCCCCTTAGAAACGTATAAGAAGTTTTCGCCTCGTACGGCTCGAGAAAAATGATTTGATTCGAAGTTATGTCTCTGTATAGAATTAGAATGTCAAATAGCTCCATAAAATCATCAAATCAATTAGACTATGATTTAAGTCCTTTTTTTCTTTTTCTTTCCCGAAAAAGAAAACTATTTCCCGAAAAAGAAATCATTCGTACCCCCCTAACTCAAGTTGGATAACTCTCAAATAGCTCAAAGGAAAACCTTTAGGCATTTTATTTATTGAGTAGTCTCTAACCCCCTTTTTTTGTTTTTCCTTTTTAAAATCTATTTTGATAGAATCTATTTTGATTCTTCATTCTGGTCTAGTTGTTGGGACAATTTAAAAGGGTATTTCCTTGTTCCAAAATCCTTTATCTTTGCCTTGAATCATTGGGTTTAGACATTACTTCGGTGATCTTTAATCATTTCAAAATGGCAGCAACATACCATTTTTTTTTTTATTTCTTTCTATCAAAGAATCATATGAACGATTGATTTCCGCGTGATACACTTTTTGTTTTGATCGAAAGAGTTTTACCAATTCCAACAAACTTTGCTTTTGTATTTTGTATTTGAAACTTGCTCGAATTGGATCCTTTCAATTTCTATATCAAAAATCTATTTACATATTTACGAAGTTGTTCCAACTTATTGATTGGCACTAACCCTAGATCCTTACCCCTGAGAAATGAATCAATACTTTCTACTCGAGCTCCATCATGTACTATTTACATTTTTCATTCCAACCCAATAAAAAATGAGGGTTATAGTGTGTAACAGACCAAACGATGTCGAGCCAAGAGCACCTTCATTTCTATATAATAGAAAATGGTGGATGTAAGAATCCACAGCGGATCATGTCCTTCAAGTCACACGTTGCTTTCTACCACATCGTTTCAAACGAAGTTTTACCATAACATTCCTTTAGTTTGGAACCGGTATGTACCGGTATGTAATTGATTCAATTATGGAATCATGAATAGTCATTGGTTCAGTCGGTACATAGTAATCCATACTTTTTACTTCTATATGAATGGGCAGTTGATGAATACAAATAAATAAGTTCTTTTTGAATCTAGATCCTCAAGTGACTCGATAGGATAGATTCATCAATCTTACACTCTTACACTTCTTCGAGTACCAAGGACTCATAAGAAATCATTAAAAAAAAAGATTTAAGTGAAAAAATGCCTATCTCGATATCATTATTTGATTTGAATAAAGTTTTACAGTAAGGATCACATTTTATCATCATAAGAGAGATAAATCCATATTCGAATTCGGATTCAAAAATCAATGATTTAAGACAAATAGATAGATCGAAAAACAAATCCAATTTTGAATTCAAACTCTTTTGATCTATGTTCCCATCTTTCCTGGATCACACATAGATTCAATTACATCTGCGTGTTATTTGAACTCGATAAAATTTGTGAATATGATTTAGAGAAGAATCATTACAAATAAGAAACAAGAATCACATTTATTATAATTATTATAAACAGAAGATTGTTCAAGAAGAAATTATTCTGATATATAATCAAATATATAATGGGTAAGCTCTGGGACGGAAGGATTCGAACCTCCGAATAGCGGGACCAAAACCCGTTGCCTTACCGCTTGGCCACGCCCCATTTCTGACCCTACTAAACATTAATATTGGTATTGGTTGTTCGTCAATTCCAGTTCAAATATCTATCAAATAGATTAGATTGTTGCTAGGATTTTGATACGTGTAGATATAGAATACGTGTAGATATAGAATTAGAATTAAACTGAATTTATTGATCATAATATATAATTCAATTAAGATATTGTATGAAAGTATGATTTCTTCTATTCTTTTTTGATTTGAGAATTGAAGAATTTTTGATTGGGTGGGTTTAAAAATTTAAAAAGAAGGGTTTTTGGGTCTATATTACTTTATTCATTTTTATATCAATAATATATTCTAATATATTAATAACTCAATCAAAATATAATTAGCTTCATTCAAGAACAAAATGTTTGTTATGCTTAATATCTTTAGTATGGTCTGTATCTGTCTTAATTCTGCCTTTTATTCAAGCAGTCTTCTCTTCGCCAAATTGCCCGAGGCCTACGCTTTTTTGAATCCAATCGTGGATGTTATGCCAGTAATCCCTGTGCTCTTTTTTCTCTTAGCTTTTGTTTGGCAAGCTGCTGTAAGTTTTCGATGAGATCTTTAATACTGTCCTAGAAAAATTCACGACCTATTCGAGCAAAAAAAATTCTAACAATTGATAAGATCAGATAAGTCTTACAGTATGAACCCTCAACTCAAACATTGAAATTCTTGTATAGTCGCGATAAATCTGGATCACCTCATTTCCTCATTCTGGCCTTTTTTCCCTTCCATTGAAAAGACTCTATTAGAGTCCCCCACAATATCTAATTGTGGGTATGAAAGAAAATTTTTGGTAATGAAAGACTCGACTCTTATTACAAATGAATTTCTGAACATTCCTTTCTATTTCTAGAAATCACTTCATTTCTTGGTGTCAAAATAGGATATGTGGTATAAAAATAGGGAATCTATTCTCTTTTTTTCCTAACCCAAAAAATGATCTTGGAGATTGTGTAATGCTTACTCTCAAACTCTTTGTTTACACAGTAGTGATATTTTTTGTTTCTCTCTTCATATTCGGATTCCTATCTAATGATCCAGGACGTAATCCTGGACGTGAAGAATAAAAAATAAGGTTTTTTTCTTTTTTTTTTGTTTGATTTTTAAATGTTCTTAGGATTTTATCTATTCCACATCTTTAACTATTAAATAAATTAAATAAATAAAAAGGAAGAAGGGTTCGATAAATTCGAAAGATAAATAAAATACTAAGTCATCAACGGAAACGGAAAGAGAGGGATTCGAACCCTCGGTACGAATTGCTCGTACAACGGATTAGCAATCCGACGCTTTAGTCCACTCAGCCATCTCTCCCAATTGAAAAAGGATAATTACTATGTTACATTACACAAAAAATAAGGCTTGAAAAAAGCTCTTTTTTATCTCTCTTTATTATATATTTTATTATCTCGTATCTCGCTTTTTTTTATTTATATATAACTTTTATCATATTAGCGATTCCAATTCCATTTAGATATATTTAGATAAAGTTTTAAATTAAAGTAAAGGCTCGAAAGAGATATCTCCAACTCAATATAACTCAATATTCCAATCAATATATAACAATATATAATCAATAGAAATCAATATATAATATAGAAATCAATATATAATATAATTTTTATTTATAAAAAAAAAGAATACTTTTTTTGATTCTATATAAAAGAATAGATAAGAATACCTCTTTTTCGTCCGAAAAGGGGCCCTTTTTTTATTTCCACGGCCTGGCCCTGGTCAGTACCTAGCCGGGGCCTTTTTTTTTTCCAATGAATCGTAGTAGATAAAACTATTTATTAAATTTGAAAAATCATTGCTATTGAAACAACAACAATCAGAAGCGGGACTGTTTTCATTCCTATGATTCAGAAGCGGGACTGTTTTCATTCCTATGATAGAGAATCAAAGTGTCATTTTTTATTTTATTATTTCTATTTATTTTATTGAAAAAAAAAAAAGAAAGAACAACTTTTTATTTAGTTATTTTAACGAGTCCTCTTTTCTTAATCTCATTAGGTTCCCTAACGAAATACCTCTTTTCATGATTCTTTTCTGATTCTATTCTATATTGAATATTGATTTCGCCAGATTCCCTTGCTCGACAAAAGGTCCATTATTATACAATAATCGCACCGTAGCGGGTATAGTTTAGTGGTAAAAGTGTGATTCGTTCTATTAATCCCCTCACCTCAATAGTTAATAGTTAAGGGGTCCTTCGGTTTGATTCATATTCCGATCAAAAATTTTATTTCTTAAAAGGATTTAATCCTTTACCTCTCAATGAACGACTCGAGGAAGAACATACATTCTCGTGATTTGTATCCAAGAGTCAATTATAAATTGAAAAATTGGATTATGAAATTAAATTACGAAACATAATTTTATTGAATTGGATCAATACTTCCAATTGAATGAGTATGAGTAA